TGGAATTGGCCCAATTCGCCGAATTAGAAGCCTTTGCGCAATTCGCTTCTGATCTAGATAAAGCTACTCAGAATCAATTGGCAAGAGGTCAGCGATTACGTGAGTTGCTCAAACAATCCCAATCTGCGCCTCTCACCGTGGAGGAACAGATAATGACTATTTATACCGGAACGAATGGTTATCTTGATTCATTAGAAATCGGACAAGTAAGGAAATTTCTCGTTGAGTTACGTACCTACTTAAAAACGAATAAACCTCAGTTCGAAGAAATCATATCTTCTACCAAAACATTCACCGAAGAAGCAGAAATCCTTTTGAAAGAAGCTATTCAGGAACAGAAGGAACGCTTTTTAGTTCAGGAACAAGTATAAAGAAATTAATCACTTGGAATCTTTAACTTTAAAATTAAAAATTATAATACTAATAAAATAATAGAAAAAATATATATATATATACAAAAATAATATAATAGAAAAATGAAATATATAATACTAATATATGATATAATATATGATATACTACTAAAATGATAAAATACTCAATATATGGATATATGGAGAAAAATTGCGTCCAATAGGATTTGAACCTATACCAAAGATTTAGAAGACCTCTGTCCTATCCATTAGACAATGGACGCTTTTGTATTCCAATTTTTTTCTTTGATAATTTTTTTTATAAAAAAAAAAAAAGAATACACAAGATAATTTTCCAAATTAAGAAATTATAATTACATATTTTACCTATTATTATATATAGATTCTATATAGGATATATATTATATAAATATTCTATACTATATAGAAACTATATAAACTATATAGAACTATTCTAGATAATATAATAATAGAAATTAATCTAATATTCTAATACTAATATATAAATACTAAAATTACTATATTGTTTTCTATTGTTTATATTTTCTATTTTTTCGATTTTCTTTTATTTATATTAATATTTCTATTAATAATAAATATTAATATAATTAATAAATAATTATTAATAGGAAATATTATTCTATATGAAAATGAAATATTATTCTATAAGATAATATTCTAGAATTTAGTAATTTAGTATTTTTTTTGTATTCATATTCTTTTTATTAATATTTATATTAATATTTAATAATATAATCATTTAATAAAATAATATAAAAAAATATGTAAGTTCGATTAAACATTTTAATTTTCGTTAAATTAATATATTTATTATTCCATTAAATTGGTATTATATTCCATTATTATTAATAATAAGATAGATTATATTATGTATAATAATAACTAAAATATTCAAAAAAATATATAATAATATAATATTAAAAAGAATATATGGATTATAGAAAGATTATCTCGAGTTTTTGGAGAGTATAGAGATCTAGAGCGGGTAGCGGGAATCGAACCCGCATCGTTAGCTTGGAAGGCTAGGGGTTATAGTCGACGTTAATTTATCATCTTTAACGTCTCTAATTCAAAACCGAACATGAAACTTTGGTTTCATTCGGCTTCTTTATGGGATATGGATAAATTTCCAGCTATAAGCTAGAAGATAAGACGGGAGTGAAAACAAATTGACCCATAACATCTATGTTAGCTTTTCGGTATTCAAAACAAGATACTTTCTAGATGATCCCTCTAGAAAAGTGGGATTCAAATTTCCCAATTAACAATTCTTCTAGTTACTTCGTTCTCTATTTCTATTTGATAGAATCCTTAGGAAAAGGGTTTTGTTTCGTTTCGACCGAGGTAAAACAAGAGTCGATGTCTATAATAAACCAAAGTCATCGTTTAATACTTAATTTTGCTTCAATTTCGACTATATAAAACAAGGAAAACGTTGAAGATTTAGTTACGATTAGAAATAAACTTTTCTGTCTTTTTCCATAGATCCTTTACTTATACTTATTCAATTGAAAGGATTGATATAATTTAAAATAAAAAAAAAATTATGTTTCGTAATTTAATAATCCAATTTTTCAATTTCTAATTGACTGTTGGATACAAATCACGAGAATGTATATTCTTCCTCGAATTTTTCATTGAGAAGGTAAAGGATTAAATCGTTTTAAGAAATAAAGTTTTTCATCCGAATATCAGCCAAGGGATCCCTTAACTATTCGTTTCAATTACTAGAACGAATCACACTTTTACCACTAAACTATACCCGCTACGATACAATTATCGTATATAATGAACTTTTTGTCGAGTAAGACAATGGAACATTTTTAATATATTTTCTTATTTTCATTTAATTAATTTGATATTTCAATTGCTATTTTATTTAATTAGTTATTTTAATTAGTTATTAAGTTAACTATTTATTTCTATTTCAATTGCTATATTTCAATTTGAAATTATTATTTATATAATTATATAAATAATAATTTCAAAATTAATAAAAAATAGAAAAAAATAATAGAAATTCTAAAAATATATAATTAAATAAATTCAAATTAATATAAATTAAATATAGATAAATTAAATATAGAATCTATTTTTAGAATAGAAAAATAAACAATAATAGAAAAATAGACAATTTCGAATTCTATATAATTCGAAATATATATTTAATAAATTATAGAATAAATAGAGAATTTGAGAGAATTCGAATTTCTATTATTATATAATTAAATAATAAAAAAATTAATTACGAAATAAAGTAATAAAGAGAGAGGCAAAGCCTTTTTTTTCAAGCCTTACTTGTTGTATAATGTAACTACTTGCTATGTAATGGAACATAATAATTATCCTTATAATTATCCTTTTTTAATCGGGAGAGATGGCTGAGTGGACTAAAGCGTCGGATTGCTAATCCGTTGTACGAGTTATTCGTACCGAGGGTTCGAATCCCTCCCTTTCCGGTTCCAGTGATGACTTGAATTTTTTTTATCTTTTCTTTCAAATTTCGAAAATCTTTTTGCTTTATTTCTTATTTCAATGTTCTATTTAATTTCTATTTAAACTATTTAAATAAATTAAATAAATTAAAAAATGAATAATTTGAATATTTCATTTATTAATAGTTATTTATAATTTCGAATTTTTCTTTTTATTGAATATTTCATTTCTATTTAATATTTCTAGTTAAAAATTTAAATTTCAAATTTCTTTATTTATATTAATATTTCTATGGCAAATTCTATTTAAAATATTAATTTAAAACAAAAATATAGATTCAAATAGAGATCTAGAATAGATAAAGACTGGGTAAAAAGAAATAACATACTAAAAACATTTTAAAATCAAGAAAACCCTTAGAATTTTTATTCTATTCTTCACGTCCAGGATTACGCCCAGGATCATTAGATAAAAACCCAAAGATGAAGAGAGAAACAAAGAATATAACTACTGTGTAAACAAAGAGTTTAAGAGTAAGCATTAGAAAAGCTCCACGATCTTTTTTGGTTTGGAAAAAAAAATAGATTCTCTATTTTTATACCACATTTTCTATTTTAACACCAAGAAATGAAGTGATTTCTAGAAATAGAAATGAATTTTTCGAAATTCATTTGGAATAAGAGTCGAGTCTTTCTTATAATTTTTTTTCATAACTACAATTAGGGCGCTAATATAATCTGGAATGAAAAAAAAGTTAAGAATGAGAAAAGAAAAATGGGGGTGACCAAAAATTCTCGCGTTTATACAATAACTTTAATGTTTGAATTAAGAGCTTAGAGTATAAGACTTATCTGATCTTCTCAATTACTATAATTTTTTTCTCGAATAAATCATGAATTTTTTTAGGATAGTATTAAAATCTCATCGAAAACTTACAGCAGCTTGCCAAACAAAGGCTAATAGAAAAAAGAGTAAAGGGATTACTGGCATAACATCTACGATTGGATTCAAAAAAGCGTAGGCTTCAGGCAATTTTGTGAAGAAAAAATTGCTTGAATAAAGGGCAGAATTAAGACAGATACAAATTAAACTAAAACTATTAAGCATAACAAACATTTTGTTCTTGAAGATAATTGTATTTTGATTGATGACTAAGTTATTAATATGTTATTGATATAAAAATGAATCAAAAAAAAGTAAGGTAGATGAAGAACCCTTCTTTATTTTTATTAAATTTATTGTGTTATTAAACTCACCCAATCAAAAATCCTTCAATTCTCAATTCTCAAATAAAAAAAGAATAGAGGAAATCATATTTTTATACAATATCTTAGTTGAATTATCTATTATGAGCAATCAATTCAGTTGAATTCTATATCTACACATATGAAAATCCGAACAAGACAGTAATATATTTCCTAGATATTTGGATGGGAATTGACGAAAAACCACTATTAATATTAGTTTTTATTAGTGTTGAATAGAAATATAAATGGGGCGTAGCCAAGTGGTAAGGCAACGGGTTTTGGTCCCGCTATTCGGAGGTTCGAATCCTTCCGTCCCAGATATTCTATATAATCTATCATTCTATATAATCTATCAAATAAAAAAAAAAAAAAAAAATGTCTCATCCCTTAACTTCGGTAACTTGAATTGCACTGCACCATATAAGATAGAATATCAAAAATAAATTTCAATGACAATTCTTTAGTCTATCTGATAAAAAAGTCTATCTGATAAATAAGATGATCTTCGAGTATTTCGATACTGATTTTAGCACTCAGTCTGAAAAAATAACAAAGCAATTTCCAATTTTCCCCACATCAGTCTTTTTTATCGACTACTGCATTAAAAAAATTGGATATTTTTTTAACCAATTTCCTATTTATTTAAAATCATTAATGAGTTAATCCGAATCTGAATAGGTTTTTTTTATATTATGATGATAAAAATATGTTTAAAACAAAACCTTATTCAAATAATGATATCTAGATGGAAAATTTAGAAATTGAATCTTTTTAATGATTTTGTAGGAGTCCGTGGAACTTGAATAAATGGGAGATAGGCAAATGCGTCCTAGGTACTCACTTGAAGACTTAAAAATAGCTTATTTCGTTTTTTTGTCTTATTTCTTGGAATATTCGAAAATTATCCAATAGAAATTAAGAAATTAAAATTTTTGATTTCTATGTATTGGTTGAACCGATGACTATTCAGGATTCCCTAATAAAATTAATTCCATACTAGTTCAAAACGTAAGGAATGTTATAGTAAAACTTCGTTTGAAATGATATGGTAAAAAGCAACGCGCGACTTGAGGGACATGATTAACTATGGATTCTTACATCTACCTTATTATATCCTAATAAATAATATTAATTTATTAAATAATAATTAAATAAAAAAAAATTAATAATAAATAAAAAGAAATTTTAAATTTAATATTAATTATTTTAATTAATATTAAAAAAGAATTATTAAATAATAATAAATAATATTAATATAATAGTTATATATATAATATAGCATATATTTGGAATTTTATTGAATAATATTATATTCATAATATTATATTCTATATATATATGTTTAATATTTAGAATATTATATAGCATAATATAGTTATAATATATATAGGAATAGGAAAAGGAATAGGAAAGGAATGAGAGTGCTCCTAACTCGACATCATTTGTTTTGTTATATTTATACACTCGAAATCTCACTTTTTGTTGGGGTATAGTGTAAATCGAAATAGAAAGGATCCAATTCGAGCAAGTTTCAAATCCAAGAATAAAGTTTTTTAGAATTGACCAAATTTTTTTGATTCAAAAGTTCAAAAAGAAAGTATATGATGCAAGAATCAACCATTAATCTGATTCTTTTTTTGATAGAAAGAAATCACAAAAACTGATATGTTGCATCCAGTTTGAAAGGATTAAAGACCACCGAAGTAATGTCTAAACCCAACGATTCAAGGGAAAAATAAAGGATCCTGGACCGGGGAAATATCGTTTTCAATTGTCTCAACAATTTAATCAGAATGAAGAATCAAAATAGATTATAAAAGAAACAAAAAGAAAGGCGATTAGAGATCACTCAATCAATGAAATGCTTAAAGGATTTCCTTTGACCTATTTAAAAGTTCTCCAACTTGAGTTAAGAAAGTGCAGATGATTTTTTTTTTAGAAAGATTCAAATCATAGTTTAATTGATTTGATCATTTTAATGATTTTTCTCGAGCCTAGGAGGAGAAAACTTCTTATACGTTTCCGCGGGGGGGTTCTACCTCTATCCCAATGATCCGTTTATCGAATCCTTGCAATTGATTTGATGTTCAATGTCGAAAAGAAGGAAGAGATCTTTGGAAAAGTGGGTTTGTATCATTCGATAAAACAAAACCTATTTGAATGCTCCAGGTATTCTATATTTCCTTATAATTTCCTTATAAAATATATCTATCTATTTTATATCTATATATTGTAATATATTCTATATATTTTTGTATTTATTTATATTTTTATTTGTATATTCTTTTTCTATCTTTGTATAGTATTTTTTTTATTATTAAATTTTGATTTCTATTTAATTTGAATTTAATTTGAATTTGAGTAATTTATTTAGTTTTAGTATTTGATTTTTATTGAATTTTTTTTTTATTAAATTTTATTGAAATTCAATTTCAATTAATTCTTTTGTTTTCTTCAGTGTATATTTATTTATGAACTCAAGATATTCACATTGATATTGACAAGAATGTATCAAATAAATATAATCCCATCTGAGGTAATGGGATTTTATCCGTCGATCTATTTATACCTGTTCTATCCATTAATTTGAATTGTTTCTTCATTCAAGCGATGGGTTTATTAGATTTGTTGTGATATAAAAGTTTTTTTTGATTGAAAATATATAGAAATTTAATGTTCTAATGAGAATTCACATTTATTTATCAAATTAGATTTATTATATATATTTTATTCTATTTCTATATATTAGAATAGAATATATTTATATAAAATATAAATATATAAGTATAATTATATAAGTAGAATATATATAAATAAAAAATATATAAGTAAAAAAGTCTTTAAATAAAAAAAATAAAAAATATATACAATGTATACCTATATAAGTAGAATAGGTATTCTGAGTGAATCTTAGTAGAATACTAAATAGAATATTCATTAAGTAGATAATATAACTAAAACTAAGAAATGGAAACAATAACTAAAAGTAAGAATAAATAGGGTAATCTAAAAAATTTTTATGTTATCTATATTTTTTAATCTTTTTGTCTATTCAGGATTTATTTGAAATTATTAATATTTTATTTCTTTTAATTTCTTGTTTTAATTTTTTGCTAGTTTAATGTTTTGATTGTGTCGTGTGATTAAATCGCTTGATTTTTTTTTTTTTTAATTTCTATTTATTTTTATTTAGTTTGATTCCGATTGTATGGACATAATCGAATTTTTTTGGAGGGGTTGCTAACTCAACGGTAGAGTACTCGGCTTTTAAGTGCGGCTAACATCTTTTATACATTTGTATGAAGAAAGGAATTCGTCCATACCATGGGTATAGTTTGTAAGACCACGACTGATCCTGAAAGGAATGAATGGAAAAAGCAGCATGTCGTATCAATGGAGAATTCTGAGAATATTTCATTTTT